GTATAGTTCCTTATCTATGATTCTGCTATTTACTGAAATATTGAAGGAATCCCCTGGATAGGTAGAAAGAATAATTACAATTTTGACTGCTTATGTACAAAGCAACAAACATGAAAATTGAATAAGTCGATTATTTTTCAGTCATTCATTGAATGATAAATCACTACAAGTGACGGAGATACACGATTTAAATAACGAAAGATCAAATATTTTAAAATTGTATCTAAAATGACTGGAAAAGTAGAAACAAGACCAGATATAATTTGATCATTATGAGCAAATCCAAAATCTTTGTATACCAAGCCAATCATTAGTTCCCAACCATGGGGCGAATGGAATCCTATACATAAATCAGTTAATAAAAGAATAGAAAAAGCTTTTATTGTGTCACTTAAATTATATAGGAATTCTTGAAGCCAAGAGTTAAGAATAAGAAGTTCTTCATTACCTAAAATAGAATAACCACTTAGAATACCGAAAGAAATTATATTTGTTGAGAAATGCAAAATCGTATGGATACGATCCTCATTGTGCATCTTGATCAATTGGATCGTTTCGTTGTAAATTCCGATGTTAAACTTTTGTAAATGTGTTTCCGGGTATTCCTTTATCATTTGGTCCAAGAGGGAGAGTTCCTCTAATTCTATGAATTTTTTTAGAATACTCTTTTCTTGAATATTATTCAAAAAAATTTCGAAGTGCCTAGTATTCCACCAATTAGTAACCCAAGATTCCAGACTTTTATTAAATGAGAGAGAGATCCACCAAGGCAAAATTACTATAGATGCAAGATAGAGAAGGGAAATGAATGCTTTCTTTTTTGCCATTTTTTCATCTGTGAATTTGAATTTTTAAATGAACTCACCTCATTCGTCGACTCTATATGATACTACTATTTCTATCAAGCATCAGTTCTATTCCATTACAAATCATCAAATCAAGCCCATGAATCTATTCCCTTTTTTGTATTTGTGATTCAGTACAGTGATTAGTCCTTTCCCCGAATTTAGAAAGAATACAGAAAAAACAATATAGAATAAGAAAGAGTCCACTTCCAATTCGAAGAAGAAATATAAAAAATTATTAATTATTATATCTATATTGTTTCAAAATATATCAATTGCTCAAATTCGAAGCAATTGTCGACTTTCGATAAATGCACGAAAGAGTCACTTCAAATAATGAATATTTTTTGGTTTTCGAAACGAAAGAACCCCCGATCTATCAAAAGATTAAAAATTTCGAAAAAAAAAAAAAAAAAACATTTTTATGGACAAAAACCATTTCCTTTGATAATTGTTCGATGTACGTTTGCTTTTTGCTCAAATTAGCGTTCTGAATAAACTTTGATTAAATTATTGCTATATAAAAAAGCGAAAGGGAATTCTTGAGTTTTCGTTTTTCCCTTTTGCTAATGCTAAGAAAGCATTCATTCTTTAGTTCATTTCTTTTTTTTTTTTTTTCAAAAAACTTCAATTGGTACACGTAAGAAATAGGCCAATTCAGCAGCTTTTTGCTCAATTTCTCGTAGAGTCAAATTCTCATCAGTACGAGTCAAGGGAATAGACCCCTGGCCTCGGATTTCCATATAAAGGGCACGACGAGAATAAATACCCTCTTTAACTTCTATTCTGATAGACTGAATGTCTTTCATAAGGAATCGGAGGAGGATGCGACGGTTTTTTCCAGGAAATCCCCAACGAAAGATACATACTATTCCTTCTTTTATATCGAATCGATCATAACCACTACCTACATTCCACAAAATTGTGCACCACAAATAGGAGCTAATAAAAAGACCCGCAATTCCATAGAAAGACATCACGATCCCTTGTGGAAAAAAAATTATTTGCTGAGAGGGAAATAAAGATAGAAAATTCCTACCAAGATAACTAGAAGTTCCAACCAATAAAAAACCTAATGAACCTAAAAAAAGAATAAAGGCCCAACAGAAATTACTTGTTTTTCGAGATCCTGCTATAAGTTCTATCCATATTCGATCTGATCGCCAACTCATACTATATTAGATCTAGTTGTATTTTATTGGAATTGGGAAATAACCAAAATTTGACTTTCATTTTTTTGTTTCCAAAGTAAACCTCATCAACTAGCACTATTATGGTGTAAACCTTTAGGAATAATTCATCGAGTTGCTTAGATCTAAACTAAAAAAATACCATCCTTTTCACTTTCCTATGATTTCTTAGAGATATCCACATAGATATATTGACTTTACATTTCAGAAATGAATTCCGATACCAATTTATTTTCAAATAGCTATAATTTATTTACTCATATATCATGTTTACACATGGATACGAGCTTATGCTCGGAGGAAGCCCCACGTTTATACCCTATTCGACTAAAATAGATATTTGTGCTATGATCCAAGTAAGCCTAAGTCTTGAAAAAAAAAATAGATAAGATTTGACCCCATCATATTTAAAAAATCTTGTTTTTTTGAACATGAAGAGATAAAGAAACCATTGCAATTGCCGGA